TGATTTCACTATATTTCTGACCAGGAACAGGACCTATCACAAGAATATTTTTTTTAGTGGGACGATAGTTCTGAAAAGACAGATTTCCTATCTTTTCTTTAATCTCGGGCGAAATACGATTGGGAGGGGCTAATTCAAACCCCTCAGGTAAAATAAGAACAGCCCCCACATTCAAAGCTCCTTTTTTACCATTCCCAAGAACTTGTTTCAATTGCTTATCATAAGGAATTCGAACAACTGCTTCAAATACACTATCAGGAAGTACAGCTTGTGGAACCTCAATATCCACGGGCTTATTAGCTAAATGGCAGTTGGCACAGACAATACGGCCGGTCGCTTCTCGTGGATTTTCATAACCCTGCTGTGCAAAAATGGGATATGCATTTGAAACAGGTGCCCCAATTATTATATATATCATGAGGGATAGGAAAATGGATCGAGTAATCTCTGCCTTTATCCAAGAAAAGGTATTTCTAGTTTGCATGGTCCAATCATTGATCCCGAAAATTTCTACAATAAAATTAGGTAGGTTGCTAGTCTAGCTCCCTATCCCTGATTCTGCTATTTACATTAAGAATTTTACTCAAATCTAGGAAGAATTCTCCTGGATGGGTAGAAGAAATTAAGTAAAATTCTTAATGTTTTACTTATGTATAAAGTAACAAATGTATAAAGTAACAAACCTGCAAATTTGATCAGTGGATCATTTTTTAGTCATTTATTGAATGATAAATCACTACAAGTGACGGAGAGATACGATTTAAATAACGGAAGATCCAATATTTTAAAATTGTATCTAGAATGACTGGAAAAGTGGAAACAAGACCGGATATAATTTGATCATTATGAGCAAATCCAAAATCTTTGTAAACAGATCCAATCATTAGTTCCCAACCATGTGGCGAATGGAAGCCTATACATAAATCAGTTAATAAAAGAATAGAAAAAGCTTTTATTGTGTCACTTAAGTTATATAGGAACTCTTGAACCCAAGAGTTAAGAAGAAAAAGTTGTTCATTACCTAGAATAGAATAAGCACTTAGAATAACAAAAGAGATTATATTTGTCGAGAAGTACAAAATCATATGGATACGATCATGATTGTGTATCTTGATAAATTGGATTGTTTCTTTGTAAATTCCGATACGAAGCTTTTGTCGATGTGTTTCTGGGTATTCTTTTATCATTTCGTCCAAGAGGAAGAGTCCCTCTAATTCTAGAACTTTTTTAAAAATATTTTTTTCTTGAATATGATTCAAGAAAATTTCCGATTGCCCAGTATTCCACCAATTAGTAACCCAAGCTTCTAGGCTTTTTTTAAATGAAAGAGAGATACACCAGGGCAAAAATACTATAGACGCAAGATATAGAAGGGGAATGAATGCTTTCGTTTTTGCCATTTTTTCGTATTTTTTTTTTTTTTTTTAATGAACTTACTGCATTCGTCAACTTGATACAATATTGAATATTCATATCAAACATAAGTTCTATTACAAGTCATATTGATTCTATTATCAATCTATTCTCTGTTTTTTATTTGTGCTTGAGTAGTTAGTCCTTCAATTTCGAAACAATAAAAAAATAGAAAAACAAAGAATCCATTTTTAAAATTCGAATCAAGAAAAAAAATATCTATTGTTTCCAAATATAGCAATTACTCAAATTTGAAGCAATTGCCCGGTTTCGATGAATGCACGAATGAACCACTTCAGAATTAGGATTTACAGGCGAAAGAAGTCCCTTTCTATTCGATCAAAATAGAAAATATTTCAAAAAAACAATTCGCCTACTACCTACAATCCAGTCCAAGAAAATGGAAGAGAACTTTATCAAGACTATTGTATGATGTTAGGTTCAAAAATAAGTGTCAAAACAAGGCAGAAGTTTTCGTTATAAGTGGTCCAATCCTTTGGTAATTTTGTTCATTATAATTAAGAAATACAAAAAAGAATAAAAAAAAAGAATTTATCAGTTTTCCCTCGTGTTAAAAACTAAGAATACGAAAGCATTGATTCTTCACTTCCTTTTTCAAAATACTTCAATTGGTACACGCAAGAAATAGGCCAATTCTGCAGCTTTTTGCTCAATTTCTTGTGGGGTCGAATTATTCTCATTACGAGTCAAGGGAATGGCCCCCTGGCCTCTGATTTCTATATAAAGGACACGATGTGCATAAATACCCTCTTTCACTTCGATTCTGATGGATTGAATGTCTTTCAGAAGGAATCGGAGGAAGATGCGACGATTTTTTCCAGGAAATCCCCAACGAAAAATAGACGCTAGTCCTTCTTTTCGATCGAATCGATCATAACCGCTACCTACATTCCAGGAAATTGTGCACCATAGATAAGAACTAATAAAGAGACCTGCGATCCCATAGAAAGACATCACGATTCCCTGTGGAAAAAAAATGATTTGCTGAGACGGAAATAAAGATATCAAATCTCTACCAAGATAACTGGAAGTTCCAACAAATAAAAACCCTAATGAACCGAAAAAAAGGATAAAGGCCCAGCATAAATTGCTTGTTTTTCGAGATCCTCTTAAAAATTCTATCCATATATGTTCTGATCGCCAACTCATACTAGATCTAATTGCATTTTATTGGAATTGGAAGAATAAAAAAAATAAACGAAATAAATTTTACTTTACTTTTTTTGGTTTCCGAAGTAACTCTCATCAACTAGTATTATTCTGATGTGAACCTTTAAGAGTAATTCATCTAATTACTTAGATCTAAAATAATAACATCAACTGACATATAATTTCCTAGAGAAATATTGACTTTATATCTATATCTCAGAATATCTATATCTCAGATATTCGCTCCGATTCCGATCTATTCGATTCTTTTTTTTTTTCAAATATTTACAATTCATTTACTCAGATATCGTGTATAATCGCTTATGGAAAGAGTAAGCTACATGTTATACTGTATTCTACTAAATAAATATAAATATCTGTGTTTGTTATGGTATAAGTTGCATTCTTAAAAATATATATATACAAAATTTGGCCCCATCGTATTTAAAAATAAAAAATCTTGTTTTTTTGAACATGAAGAGATAAAGAAGCCATTGCAATTGCCGGAAAAACTAAGCCCACTAAAGGCACAAAAATAGAGGGTAAGTTGTTGAAAGTTGTCATAGAATGGATACCTCGATTTAATAGACTTAATATTTGTACCTGTTGTTTATTATTGTTATGTTATTTATTATAATTATATTAATATTTTTATCTGTTATTTATTGTTAGAAAGATATCTTAGAATTATTATAATGCATATATTCATATATATAATTATGAAAATTTATAGAAGAATTCTATAATTCTAATAAGTATATCTACGTGAGTATAATTCTAATTATTCTCTAATAATTAGAATGAGTATAAAATTATATATATATACATGAGTATATATATATGGAAAAGGAATGGAATATAGAACAGAATTTTTCATCTTTTGAGATGAAATATATGTATGATAATCCACTTTTTTATTTATTAATTTATTATATTAATATTTTTGATTTTTCTTGTCTTATAATTTGCATTTAATTACCTGGAATAAATATTTTCTTACAAATAAAAATCAAAAATTGGTTATAATCCGATTCAATAACAAGGATTCTTAGTAAACCTAAAGGTTTTCTGAAGATCTAGAAAGATACAAGACTCTATGCCGATATTTTCTATAGTCGAATTTGATATACATATTGAACAAGGGAACATTTAATTCGTTTGATTCCTCTCGACTAATGAAATTCTTTCACGGAAGAAAGAATCTGCTCTTTTATGTTGTTTCATAGAGATTTCCTAATTAGTAATATCTGTAAAAAAAAAAGAATAATCCACATGATTCTTTCTACAATGAAATCTTATGTTACCAAAGAAAAATCCATTCTTTGGATTTTGAATTCAATTCCTTTAAACTAAATAAATAACTACTGGTTGATCACAAATCCAATTTTTTTTTATTAAGGTTCTACTTGATTGAATTTTGATTCAAAGGAAAGAAAAAATGGAGGTGAAATAACTCACTCAAAATACCTTTTAAAGGATTACGTGGTACGATTGGATCGAATAAGCCCTTATGGAATAAGTATTCAGCCGACTGTGAACCCTCAGGTAATGTCTTATTCAATGTTTGTTCAATTACTCTTTTACCCGCAAATGCAATGTAGGCATTGGGTTCGGCAATAATGATATCCCCCAACATACCAAAACTAGCTGTCACCCCACCTGTTGTCGGAGATGTAAGGATTGATACATAGAATAAGTTTTTATTTGATTGAAAATGATATAAAGCGGAAGATATTTTAGCCATTTGCATCAAGCTCAAACTTCCTTCTTGCATGCGTGCTCCTCCAGAAGCACACACTAAAATAAGAGGTAAACATTGATTGGTAGCATACTCGATCAAACGGGTGATTTTCTCGCCTACTACAGATCCCATACTACCCCCCATAAACTGAAAATCCATAACCCCAATTGCTATGGGAATACCGTTTAATTGACCTGTGCCTGTTTGAACAGCTTCAGTCAATCCGGTCTTTCTTTGATAAGAATCAATACGATCTTTATAAGGTTCGTCTTCCGAATGAAATTCAATGGGATCTAGAGAAACCATGTCTTCATCCATAGGAGCCCAAGTACCTGGATCAATCGAAAGGTCGATTCTATCTGAACTACTCATTTTCAAATGATATCCACATTGTTCGCAAATATTCATTTTTGATTTCAAAAATTTCTTATAATTTAATCCATAACAATTTTCGCATTGAACCCACAAATGCCTGTATTTTTGAGTAACATCTAGATCATTAGAACTTTCTGTTCTAGTGAAATCACTACCATCTCTTATACTAGCACTTTCACTTTCAATATTATTTCCACTTTCACCACAAATGTAACTCTCAATGCAACTAGTAATTTGATTATTCCAACTATATTTAGTATCATACATCGAACGATCATAGTCGGAATCATGACTTTTCGAT